TAGTAAATTTACACCATCTTATTTAAATGTGAAAAGACTTTCTTTATTTCTAGAAAAAAAAATTTTTTATTTAAAAGATAAAGCAAAATTTTTAAAATTTTTATTCAATGCAGTTATAACTGATACCAACGATCAGACAATTAGAAAAAAATATCTTGGAGTAAGCATAAAAGAAATACGAAAAAAAATACCTCGATGGTCATATAAATTAATCAACGATTTAGAACACGAAGAAAAAGCAAATGACGAAGGCCTGGCAGAGGATCCTCAGATTCGTTCAAGAAAAACTAAACTTATAATAATTTTTAATGATAATCAGAATAATCCCGATAATACCCTAGCTAATCAAACAGAGGAAGTAACTTTATTACGTTATTTTGAACAATCCGATTTTCGTCGAGAGATAATAAAAGGCTCGATGCGCGCTCAACGACGGAAAATGGTTATTTCAAAACAGGTTCAAGCGAATGCCCATTCTCCCCTTTTCATGGACAGAATAAAAAGTCCTCTCTTTTTTGCGTTTGATATCTCCAAACTGATGAAATTTGTTTTTATAACTAGGATGGGTAAAAATACAGAATTTAAAATTTCGGATTATGTGGGGGAAGCTAAAAAAAAAAAAGATAAACTAAGAGTAGACAAAAGCTACACGGAAAAAATGCAAGAGAAAGCGCAGATCGAAACAGCAGAAATTTGGGATACTGTTGTATTGGGTCAAGTAATAAGAAGTTCACTATTACTAACACAAGCAATCCTTAGAAAATATATTATAATACCCTCTTTTATAATAGCTAAAAATCTTGGTCGTCTGCTATTATTTGACTTTCCAGAATGGTCTGAGGATTTAACGGATTGGAAGAAGGAAAGACATGTTAAATGCACCTATAACGGTGTTCAATTAGCAGACAACGAATTTCCAACAAACTGGTTAACAGAGGGTATTCAAATAAAGATACTCTTTCCTTTCCATCTGAAACCTTGGCACCGATCTAATCAAGACTCTCCTTATAGAGAAAAAAAAAAAAAAAGTAAAAAATATGATTTTTGTTTTTTAACTGTTTGGGGGATGGAAACCGACCTCCCTTTTTGCTCTCCCCGAAAACGATCCTCCTTTTTTGCACCTATTTTTAAAGAACTTGGAAAAATGCTTAAAAAAAGGAAGACAAATTGTTTTCCAATTCTAAGAAGATTAAACGAACGAACAAATTTCTCTCTAAGAGTCTCAACAACAATTAAAAAAAGCATTCTCTTTATAAAAAAAATAATAAAAGAATTAGTAAAAATAAACCCAAAGCTATTATTTGGATTAGGAGAAGTAGAAGTATATGAGTTGCGTGAAACTAAAAAAGAAAAAGATTTTCTAATCAGTAATAGTATTATTTATAAACCATCCAATAAAATTAAATCTATTGATTGGAGAAGTTATTCACTGCCAGAAAAAAAAACAAAAGAGCTGACTGATAGAACAAGCCTAATCATAACTCAAATAAACAAACTTATAAAAGCCAAGAAAAAAAAAAATCTAACTTCAGAAAAAAATATTAGTTCGAACAAAAAAAGTAATGATGCTAACAGATTAGAATCCTATATATATATATTTCAGGTGTTAAAAAGAAGAAAGATTAGATTAATCCGTAAATCACATTTTTTTATACAATTTTTCTTTCAAAGGATATACTTCTTAGGTATGATTAATATTCTTCGGATCGACACACAAGTTTTTCTTGAATCAACAACAAAAAAAGTTAAAAAATACATTTTCAATATTAATATTAAAGCAAATCCCGAAAGAATTGAGAAAAAAAAAAACACACAAATTCACTTTATAAAGTCACTTTCTAATATTAGTAATATTAATAAATATTCAAAGAAGTTACCCTCTTTGTCACAAGCATATGTATTTTACAAATTATCGAAAACCCACGTTATTAACTTAAGAGCTGTTCTTCAATATCACGGAACACCCGTTTTTAAGAAAAACGAACTAACGGGATATTTTAGAACACAAGGAATATTTCGTTCCGAATTAAAAAAAAAAAAACTTCGTAATTCTAGACTGAATCAATGGAAAAATTGGTTACGGGTTCATTATCAATATAATTTATCTCAAATTCAATGGTCTAAATTAGTAGCACAAAAATGGCAAAATACAGTTAATCAAGCCCCCCAAAAAGATTTAAACAAATGGTATTCATATGAAAAAGAAACTTATTCTCTATTACCAAATACAAAAGAAAATTTTAAAAGACACTCTGAATATGATCTCTTATCATCTAAATCTATTAATTATGAAGCTAAGAGGAACTCATATAGTTATGTATCATCATTACAAGTAAACAATACCGAAGAGATTTCTTATAATTACAACATAGATAAACAAAAATTATTTGATGGGCTGGCAATTATACTTATCAAAAATTATCTAGGAAAAGATGCTATTATGGCTAAAAATCCGGATAGAAAATATGCGGATTGGAAAATTATCCATTTTAGTGTTAGGAAGAAGCTCAATAGTGAGGCTTGGATCCATAGCACCAGTAATAAACAGACTAGTCACGATCAAAAAATTGATAAAATGTATAAGAAATATCCTTTTTATCTCCCAATTCATGAAGACATCAACCCCTTCAATAAAAAACAATTTGCTTGGATGGGAATGGATGAAGAAATACAAAACAAGGCCATATCCGATTTTGAACTTTGGTTCTTCCCAGAAGTTATGTTACTTTATAATTCATATAAAATAAAACCCTGGGTTATACCCATAAAATTACTTTTTTTTTTTTTTCAGGGAAATGCACCGATTAGTACAAATAAAAACATCAATGAAAAAAAATATCTTGAAGAAGATTATACGGGATCAGTCATAAAAAACCACACAAAGAAAAAGCAAAACACAAGCGCTACAGAAACAGAATTAGATTTTTTACGAAAAAAAAATTTGCTTATTCAATTTAGAAGTGATTATTTTTTTAATCAACAACTAATCAATAATATCAAGGTATATTGTCTCCTGCTTAGACTGAGAAGCCCGCAAAAAATTTTTATATCCTCTCTGCAACGAGGCGAAATGCTTTTCAATATAATGCTGAGTCACAAGGATGTCTATATTCCAGAATTGGTGAAAGGGGGGGGGGTTAGCATCGAACCGGTTCGTCTGTCTGTCAAAACTAATGGAAAATTTATTAGATATCAAAGCATAAGTATTTCATTGGTTCATAAGAGTAAAGATCGCATTAATCATGGTGATAAAAAGAATTTTTCTAAATCCCTTACAAGACATCAAAAAATAACCGGAAATAGAGACAAAAACTATTATGCTTTGCTCGTTCCCGAAAATATTTTATCACCTAGACGTCGGAGAGAATTTAGAATTGTAATTTCATTGAATTCAAGAAAAGGGAAGGGTGTGGATCGAAATCCCATACTTTGGGATGGGAAGAACGTAAAAAACTGTGTTAAATTTTTGGATACAAGCCCAAGTCTTGATATAGATAAAAATAAATTAATAAAATTAAAGTTCTTTCTGTGGCCCACTTATCGATTAGAAGATTTAGCTTGTATGAATCGCTATTGGTTTGATACCACTAATAGCAGTAGTTTCAGTGTGTTAAGGCTACATATGTATCCACAATATCCACAATTTTAAAATAGACGGCGATAAGTTTTTGCTAGATATCAGATATCAGGTAACATATCTAATATTTCAAAGCAAACTAATACATACATGTAGTATCTTACATTCCATGATAATTCGATCTATAAATAAATAAATCAACGGAATTTTTTTTTAACTCTAACTTTTCTATATTAATCCAATTTGAAATTGGATTCATCAGTGACTCATTTTTTTTAGAAAATTAAGAGTAGATAATTTAATTTGGTATACCCGTTAGCATTATTCTTATTTATTATTTCTGATCAGTAAAAAAAAAAAAAAATATCTTTAAACAAGAAAAGAAAAAGGGGGAGCAATTTACGTTTTATGGTAAAAAATTCATTCATTTCCGTTTTTTTTCAAGAAAAAAAAGAAGAAAACCCGGGGTCTGTTGAATTTCAAGTATTAAGTTTCACTAATAAGATACGACGACTTACTTCACATTTGGAATTGCACAGAAAAGACTATTTATCTCAGAGAGGTTTACGTAAAATTCTGGGAAAACGTCAACGATTACTAGCTTATTTGTCAAAGAAAAATAGAGTACGTTATAAAGAATTAATTGGTCGGTTGGAGATTCGCGAGCCAAAAACTCACTAATTTAAATTTTAAAGAACTTTAATTATTTGATTTGTTAGATCTTGAATTTTGATTATTTTCGGCAATTCATGGAAGAATCAATCGGGGAAAAACCTATGAATGTACCAGCTACAAAAAAAGACCTCATGATAGTAAATATGGGTCCTCAGCACCCATCAATGCATGGTGTTCTTCGACTCATCATTACTCTAGATGGTGAAGATGTTATTGACTGTGAACCAATATTGGGTTATTTACACAGAGGAATGGAAAAAATTGCCGAAAACCGAACAATTATACAATATTTGCCTTATGTAACAAGGTGGGATTATTTAGCTACTATGTTCACAGAAGCGATAACCGTAAATGCACCAGAGCAGTTAGGAAATATTCAAGTACCGAAAAGAGCCAGCTATATCAGAGTAATTATGTTGGAGTTGAGTCGTATAGCTTCTCATTTGTTATGGCTCGGCCCTTTTATGGCCGATATTGGAGCACAAACCCCTTTCTTCTATATTTTCAAAGAAAGAGAATTAGTATATGATCTATTCGAAGCTGCCACTGGTATGAGAATGATGCATAATTATTTTCGTATCGGAGGAGTCGCTGTTGATCTACCCCATGGCTGGATAGATAAATGTTTAGATTTCTGTGATTATTTTTTAACAGGGGTTGCTGAATATCAAAACCTTATTACTCGAAATCCTATTTTTTTAGACCGAGTTGAGGGAGTAGGGATTATTAGCGAAGAGGAAGCAATAAA